GAAAAAGGATTCTTACTTCGATACAAGAAGAATCGACACAAGAAAAAGGCTTTTTTACCTTTTTCTTGTGCCCAATAGAGGATTACGAAGACCCGCAATTCCTCCTAAAAGGACTTGTTCCTTTTATTGTTCTCGCCTCTGCCTTGGATTCTCTTCTTTTGCATGAAATAGAAATATGGAATTCCAGAAATCTAGACTTTTTACCAACTTAATGGTAAGAAATCCCGGGATCTAGAAATTCATTTCGTACAATTGAACCTTTTCAAACTGTTTCTTTTTGAGAACCAAAAAGACTTGTGCTAAAATAACAGATGCGAAAAAGAACAAAAGGCCTTGGACGCGTAATGGATCCTGAAGCACTATTTCTGCATCCCCCTGACCAAACCCTCCCACATTAGGATTGCTTGTTAATGGTTGATCAAGCTTGATTGATTCCCCCTCTGAAACAAGAAGTTCTGGCCCGGGAGGTATAATATCAATCACTTGGCGCCCATCCGACGCATCAACTATGGATATTTCATATCCCCCCTTTTCTTTACGTAGTATTTTTTTTACTGTACCTGTTGACGTAGCATTATAAACTGTATTGTTACTCTTGCTACCATCGGGATAGATCTGTCCCCTTCCTCGGTTTCCCCCTACATATATGGGATATTTTAAGAAATGAACATCTTTTTTTGTAGCGGGATCGGGGGAAAGAATGGGAAAGACAATTTCACTATATTTCTTACCGGGAACAGGGCCTATCACAAGAATATTTTTTTTATTGGGACGATAACTCTGAAAAGAGAGATTTCCTATCTTTTCTTTCAACTCAGGAGAAATACGGTCGGGCGGCGCCAATTCGAATCCCTCAGGCAAAATAAGAACAGCACCCACATTCAACCCTCCCTTTTTCCCATTAGCAAGAACTTGTTTCAGCTGCATATCATAAGGGATTCGAAGAACTGCTTCAAATACAGTATCGGGAAGTACAGCTTGGGGAACTTCAATATCCACGGGCTTATTAGCTAAATGGCAGTTGGCACATACAATTCGTCCAGTTGCTTCCCGCGGGTTTTCATAACCCTGCTGCGCAAAAATGGGATATGCATTTGAAATAGATGTCCGAGTTATTACGTATATCATGATCGATACAGAAATCGATCGAATCGTCTGTTCCTTTAACCAAGAAAAAGTATTTCTATTTTCCATGTCCAATCGCGGATCCCGGAATTTCTACAATAAATTAGATAGGTAGCTAAGTTAATCTAGTTCCCTATACACGAGTCTGTTGTCATTCTACTGCAACAGTTGTACTGGAATGATGAATACCTTGAGCAGGTAGAAATAGAAAGAATTTTGCTAAAAAGAAAAAGGGCTTTCTTTCTAAAGGAAGAAAAATGCTAATTTTATTAATATTAGGAAAGCCAATTATGCTTCACTAATTGAATGATAAATGACTACAAGCGAAGGAGATAGGCGGTTTAAACAAAAAAAGACCCAAAATTTCAAACACGTGTCTAGAATCACAGGAAAACTACAAACAAAAATAGTGAAAATTAGCTCGTTAGGAGCCCATCCAAGATCGTTGTAGACCCAACGAATTAGTAGTTCCCAACCGCGGGTGGAGTGAAATCCAACAAAAAAATCCGTAACTAAAAGAATAAAAAAAGCTTTTATTGAGTCATTTAAGTTATAGAAGAATTCCTGAACCCAAGAATTCAAAATGACAAGTTCCTCTTTGCCCAGAAAAAAAGAACCACTTAGAATAGCCAAACAGATTAGATTTGTTGAGAAATGCAAAATGATATGGAGATGGTCCTCATTATCTATTTTGGCCAATTGTATTATTTCCTTGTGTATTCCTATAGGAGGTTTTTGTACATGTGTCTTCGGTTTCTCTTTTATCATTTCGTCCAAGAGAAAAAGCTCTTCTAATTCTATGAATCCTTCTAGAATCCTTTTCTCTTGAATATCCGTTAAGAGAGTTTCAGGTTGCCTGGTATTCCACCAATTCTTAATCCAAAGTTCCAAACATTTGTTAAAAGAGAAAGAGACTCCCCAGGGCAAAAGTACGATAAATACAAGATATAGGAAAGAAGGCAATGCTTTCTTTTTTTTCATTTTTGATCTGTAAATTGAGTTGTTAATGAATCCGCTTGATTCGCGGACTCTATATGAGATTTCTTTTTTTTTTTTTTTTGAAGAAAAAATTCTATAACAAGGTTTGAGACCTTGTGTTTGTATCTATTTCTCTTTTTGTATACTAGTGGAATTTCATTGTATTGGGTTCTTTCTTAGATGGAAATAGCGTGGAATAGAGAAATAGAATAAAAAAAAAAAACCTTTCTTTCCTATGAAAAGGGAAGAATTTTAGGCCATATACCTCACTTGGACAAAACAAATTAGAAGCAATTTTCTCTTATCCTCGGTTGTTTCTTCCTTTAGATAAATACTCAAAATCCCTTTACAATTAAAATTAAAAAAATTGCAATTGGTACTCAAAATACTTCAATTGGTACGCGCAAGAAATAGGCCAATTCGGCAGCTTTTTGTTCAATTTCTCGTGGAGTAAAAAACTTCTCATCACTACGAGTCAAGGGAATGACCCCCTGCCCACGTATTTCCATATAAAGGATACGACGAGGATAAAGACCCTCTTTAACCTGAATTCTAATTGATTGGATATCCCGCACAAGGAATCGAAGGAAGATGCGACGTTTTATTCCAGGGAATCCCCAACGAAAAATGCACACTATTCCCTCTTTTCTATCAAATAGGTCATAACCACTGCCTACATTCCACAAAATAGTGCACCACAAATAGGAGCTAATGAATAGTCCCGCGATTCCGTAGAAAGACATCACGACCCCCTGTGGAAAAAAAAGAATTTGTTGAGATGGAAGTACGGATATCATATTCTTACCAAGATAACTGGAAGCCCCAACCACTAAGAATCCTAATGAACCTAGAAAAAGAATACAGGCCCAGAAAAAATTACCTCTTTTTCGAGAACCTTTTAGAAGTTCTATCCATATGTGTTCTGATCGCCAATTCATATTAGATATACTAAATCCAGCAGCGGTTAATTGAAATTGAGAGAATAAGCTAAATGATTTTGACTTTACTTTATTTTGATTTTGATTCTGAAATCGCCTTCAGCAGCTAGTACTCCTGTGAAATAATTGGTTAGATACATTGACTTTCTATTCAAAAAAATTCCTGCATCCACTTAAAAAAACTCGCTATACTCGGCTACGCATATGTATGCATTGATGCGCGTAGCCTATATCCGCATCCATAGACGTTTTTCATTTGTGTGTAGAAAGAGCTACATACCCTATCATATTAATATATTACTTACACTAAAATATATTACTTACACTAAAAAATATTTGTATTATGATCCTGGAAATACATTGAGCAAATTAGGTCCCGTCGGTTCTAGACAATCTTATTTTTCTGCACATAAAGAAATAAAGAAGACATTGCAATTGCCGGAAATACTAAGCCTACTAAAGGCACGAAAATAGAGGGTAAGTTTAAATCTGTCATAGAATAGGTGTCTCAATTCCAATTTACTATTTCTATCTATTCAAAATATATCTTAAGATTCTTATGATATAATTAAGTATATCGATTATAAGGAATATTGACTATTGTATTTTTGAGTTTGCAAAATAAAGATTTATTATCGATAAATAATACTAACTAAAGTATTCTATAAAAGTATTCTATATCTCTAAAAAAATGAATGGAATGGATAATTTGATTTTTATTTTTCCATTCTCATGGCCTTTGTATCTTTCTAATGGAACTTGAAATTGGATTCAAAAGAAAGCAATTATGAAAATGAAAGAAATACCTCTTTCAGAATACCCTGTATTTGATTCCATTATCGTATGATAATACTCTCCTTTTGATTTGTATTTGTTTATTGTATTATACCTTTCTATATTCTAGATATATAGAATAGAAGAATCTCGATTTGGCAAGTCTCATGATCATATCAAGATATATTTAAATTTGGCTCGATCTTTTAAAAGATCGAGCCAAATTTAATTGCAATCAATTAGAAGAATAAAGAAGAATTACTGCATTTGGGAACTTATTTTTTCTCTACTTCTTTCGCTTCTTCATCGATGGTATCTACCGGCTTGAAGTCGAATGTGATCGCTTTCCATACTTCACAAGCTGCGGCTAGTTCAGGACTCCATTTGCAAGCTGCTCGGATAATTTCATTACCTTCACGAGCAAGATCGCGCCCTTCGTTACGAGCTTGTACACAGGCTTCTAAAGCCACCCGATTAGCTGCTGCACCTGGTGCATTCCCCCAAGGATGTCCTAAAGTTCCTCCACCAAATTGTAATACGGAATCATCTCCAAAGATTTCGGTCAGAGCTGGCATATGCCAAACATGAATACCCCCTGAAGCCACCGGTATAACACCTGGCATGGATACCCAGTCCTGCGTGAAAAAGATACCGCGAGAACGATCTTTTTCAATATAATCATCGCGCAATAAATCAACAAAACCTAAAGTCATTTCGCGTTCCCCTTCTAACTTACCTACTACTGTACCGGAGTGGATATGATCTCCCCCAGACATACGCAATGCTTTAGCTAATACACGGAAATGTATACCATGATTCTTCTGTCTATCAATAACTGCATGCATTGCTCGGTGAATGTGAAGAAGTAGGCCGTTGTCGCGGCAATAATGAGCCAAACTAGTATTTGCGGTGAATCCTCCAGTTATGTAATCATGCATTATAATAGGAACCCCTAATTCCCTCGCAAATACAGCTCTCTTAATCATTTCTTCGCATGTACCTGCAGTCGCATTCAAGTAATGCCCCTTGATTTCGCCGGTTTCAGCTTGTGCTTTATAAATTGCTTCGGCACAAAAGACAAAACGGTCTCTCCAGCGCATAAATGGTTGTGAGTTTACGTTTTCATCATCTTTGGTAAAATCAAGTCCACCACGTAGACACTCATAACATGCTCTACCGTAATTTTTTGCAGATAATCCCAATTTTGGTTTAATAGTACATCCCAATAAAGGACGACCATACTTGTTCAACTTATCCCTTTCAACTTGGATACCATGAGGCGGACCTTGGAAAGTTTTTGCATAAGCAGGAGGAATTCGTAGATCCTCCAAACGTAGAGCACGTAGGGCTTTGAAACCAAATACGTTACCCACAATGGAAGTAAACATGTTAGTAACAGAACCCTCTTCAAATAGATCTAATGGATAAGCTACATAACAGATATATTGACTGTCTTCCCCAGGAACGGGTTCGATGTGATAGCATCGTCCTTTGTAACGATCAAGACTGGTAAGTCCATCAGTCCAAACAGTTGTCCATGTACCAGTAGAAGATTCCGCAGCTACTGCAGCCCCTGCTTCTTCAGGCGGAACCCCGGGCTGAGGAGTTACTCGGAATGCTGCCAAGATATCAGTATCCTTGGTTTCGTATTCCGGAGTGTAGTAAGTCAATTTATAATCTTTAACACCAGCTTGAAATCCAACACCTGCTTTAGTTTCTGTTTGTGGTGACATAAGTCCCTCCCTACAACTCATGAATTAAGAATTCTCACAACGACAGGGTCTACTCGATATGGACTAAGCGTAAATGAAACCTTTGCAAAAATCTAAAAAAAAAAGATATTCAATTAATATCAACTCATTAAATAAAAAAGGGAGTATGCTTAAGTTAATGAATATGTTTCATTCATATATAATGCGTACACCCTGTATATGTTCTATCCTATAGGAATTCCACTATAGGAATTCGATAGGAATTGAGTTATTGTTATGGTAAGTTAACATGGTTCATTATTAAACCATAGATTTGATTCACCAAATCCATCATTATTGTATACTCTTTAATAGATATAGCGCAACCCAAACTAATCCCTTAATCCTTATTTTAGGATTTTCTAAATTCTTATCTTAATAGGCCCCTTTCTTATTTTGAATCTAAATACCTAACTACTAAGAAAATTCTCTGTTGACAGCAATCTATGCTTCACAGTAGTATATATTTTATATATCGAAGTCCTAGACAGGAAAGTAGAAGAGGCAAAGATCCTTGACAAAAGGAAAAATGTCTATGAAAAATAAAAAAGATTGATTGAACTTTCCACCGGACTCATTCCATGAGTAAACAAGTGAATGGGATTCGCTTAGGCAACGAAATCAAGTGCTAGTCCCCTTTTCTTTTTTATTGAATTAACTAATTCATTTTAACTTTTTTATTTTTGGATATTTTTTTTTATTTGATTTGGCATTATTCAACAAGAAAAAAAAAAGAAAAATTTCGACAAATTCCTTTTTTTATAATTATGTGATAATTATGAGAACCAATTCTACTACTTCGCGTCCCGGGGTTTCCACAATTGAAGAAAAAAATGCAGGACGTATTGATCAAATTATTGGACCCGTGCTGGATATCACTTTTCCCCCGGGCAAGTTGCCTTATATTTATAACGCTTTGATAGTCAAGAGTCGGGACACTGCCGATAAGCAAATTAATGTGACTTGTGAGGTACAACAATTATTAGGAAATAATCGAGTTAGAGCTGTAGCTATGAGTGCTACAGACGGGTTGATGAGAGGAATGGAAGTGATTGACACAGGAGCTCCTCTTAGTGTTCCGGTCGGTGGAGCTACTCTCGGACGAATTTTTAACGTTCTTGGGGAGCCTATTGACAATTTGGGTCCTGTAGATACTAGTGCAACATTCCCTATTCATAGATCGGCGCCTGCCTTTATTGAGTTAGATACGAAATTATCTATTTTTGAAACAGGTATTAAGGTGGTCGATCTTTTAGCTCCTTATCGGCGTGGAGGAAAAATCGGACTATTTGGGGGAGCAGGAGTAGGTAAAACAGTACTCATCATGGAATTAATCAATAACATTGCTAAAGCTCATGGAGGCGTATCCGTATTTGGCGGAGTAGGGGAACGGACTCGGGAAGGAAATGATCTTTATATGGAAATGAAAGAATCTGGAGTAATTAATGAAAAAAATATTGAGGAATCAAAGGTAGCTCTAGTGTATGGACAAATGAATGAACCGCCGGGAGCTCGTATGAGAGTTGGGTTAACTGCCCTAACTATGGCAGAATATTTCCGAGATGTTAATAAGCAAGACGTGCTTTTATTCATCGATAATATCTTTCGTTTTGTTCAAGCAGGATCGGAGGTATCCGCCTTATTAGGGAGAATGCCCTCCGCAGTGGGTTATCAACCTACCCTTAGTACAGAAATGGGTTCTTTACAAGAAAGAATTGCTTCTACCAACAAAGGATCGATAACTTCGATCCAAGCTGTTTATGTACCTGCAGACGATTTGACCGACCCTGCTCCTGCCACAACATTTGCGCATTTGGACGCTACTACCGTACTTTCCAGAGGATTAGCTTCCAAGGGTATTTATCCCGCAGTAGACCCTTTAGATTCAACCTCAACTATGTTACAGCCTCGGATCGTTGGCAAGGACCATTATGAAACTGCGCAAAGAGTTAAAGAAACTTTACAGCGTTACAAGGAACTTCAGGACATTATTGCAATTCTTGGGTTGGATGAATTATCGGAGGAGGATCGTTTAACTGTAGCAAGAGCACGAAAAATTGAGCGGTTCTTATCACAACCGTTCTTTGTGGCAGAAGTTTTTACCGGTTCCCCAGGAAAGTATGTTAGTCTTGCAGAAACAATTAGGGGGTTTCAACTAATCCTTTCCGGAGAATTAGATGGCCTACCCGAACAGGCTTTTTATTTGGTGGGGACCATCGATGAAGCTAGCACGAAAGCTATAAACTTAGAAGAGGAGAACAAATTGAAGAAATGAAATTAAATCTTTATGTACTGACTCCTAAACGAATTATTTGGGATTGTGAAGTGAAAGAAATCATTTTACCTACTAATAGCGGCCAAATTGGTGTATTACCAAACCACGCCCCCATTAACACAGCTGTAGATATGGGTCCTTTGAGAATACGCCTACTCAACGACCAATGGTTAACGGCGGTTTTGTGGAGTGGTTTTGCGAGAATAGTTAATAATGAGATCATCATTTTAGGAAATGATGCAGAACTGGGTAGTGACATTGATCCAGAAGAAGCTCAACAGGCACTTGAAATAGCCGAAGCTAACTTGAGTAGAGCTGAGGGTACGAAAGAATTGGTTGAAGCAAAGCTAGCTCTCAAACGGGCTAGGATACGAGTCGAGGCTATCAATTGGATTCCCCCATCCAATTGAAGATAATCCAAAGGTTTCGTTGATACAAAGAAAAAGGAAAGAAGGGTAGAAAAAGTTATTAGATAGCGAAGCGAAGTAAGTCCAATGCTATCTAGTAATTTTTCTACCTACCTACCTACTATTGGATTTGAACCAATGACTCCCGCCGTATGAAAGCAGTACTCTAACCACTGAGTTAAGTAGGCAATTTATCATCCCAAAAGAAGCCGCATTACTTCGATCGATTATAGATCGAATCCTTTTTATAAGCAATACCACTCGATTATTGGGATGGTATTCCGTTATTGGTATGTAGTAAATAGATCAAAGGGATATCCTATGGCATTATAGAATATTCATCTTGACAAGAAATTATCTATATGTTAAGATATCTCCGACAAGGGCTATAGCTCAGTTCGGTAGAGCAACTCGCTTACACGTGCGCCAATGCTTTTCAAGGGAATTTATTATGCAATGAACATAATTGACCTTATTGCAAAATCAATGTCTTACTTCATGGATTCGAGAGAATAGGAGAACAGTAGCCTGACAAACAGTCGGTTCAGTCCGATTCGGGTGCCAATTCTGGCGCCTAATCAAATAGAACCCCTATTGATTTGCTAGTTGATAAGGTAAATATCCAGCCCACTCAATGCTAGGCATAATGAGGATAAGGGCCTCCAAAAAACTTCTTTTCGTTCTATGAACTTTAAGGTGTATGAAGTCTCATAGTCAACTCTTGCAGCGGAACGATAGAGACTCCATTCCACTTAGGTTGATTTAATTTAGGCCGGAGGCAGACCTAAGTCAAGGTAATCCTCCTTTGAAACACTTTGGTATTGCTCCTAGATAGATCATAATAGAAATAAATCAATCAGAGCACAGGGAGCCATCTTATTATCTTTCCGTAAAGAAAAACTATGGCGGATTAACTGATCTTTACATCAGTTGATGAAAGAGCCCAATGCAGAAAAATGCATGTTGGGTCTTTGAAACAGTTCGAATCATTTCGATAATAATCCGTTTGATCTGTTTTACCGAGAAGGTCTACGGTTCGAATCCGTATAGCCCTACTAATATATATGTCTTTTTTTTAGATTTTAGGATGGATATCCTTTTAGGATGGATATCCTATGTTTCCTTTAGTATAGTTTTCTTTTCCTTATTCGAACTTATTTATAGACTCGATGGTCGCTTACGCCCTAGAATAGAGAGACAAGCATTACCATAGGCTCATTTATCGAAAATCATAGAGACAGGAAAAGAAAAAAGAATTTCGATCTAATCAATAATTTCGATCTAATCAATAGAAGGAAAGATCCCTTATCTGATTTGAATTCCATCCTTCTTCAAATAAAATAGGATATGCCCTAAGTCCCTAGACTTTCCTATAATGACTGCAACTATTTTCTCCATTTTGCGAATTCCTATTTTGTTTGAAGTATATTACTATAAATATACATTATGTAAAAATGGACATTATCTAAATAGATCTACTTGAAAAAGAAAAAATCGAAAGAAAATAAAAAGAAAGAGTAAATAATAAAACAGGATATTCTGTTTCATAATTCTGCAATAGAGTTTTTTTTAGTATTATTCCTCATTAGGATGCATACATTAGTAATCCTATTTTAATTAGGTTCTAATCAAATTTAATTAATAGTAAGTATTTTCTTTTTTATTTAATAGTTTCTGACTATCCTTAAATAAAGGATAGAGCAATTCTTTTTTCTAGAGATTCTAGAGAAAACGAGACAAAGTGAAGCAAAA